CCTTCGAGTTGGCAGGCGACTCCTTATCCCAAAGCGCGGCTTTCTTCATTCTTTTTAGCCTGCGATTTCGGCCTCTCATTTCAAAAAGGAGAAAATCAGTATTGACGGCAGAGGGTCCCGCCTGAAGTTCTTCTCTTGGGATGAGAAGATAAGTCTTATACGAGAATTCATGGAATGGCAGCTTAGCACTACTATATCATGTTAGTAGTGTTGAGCTTCACTTCTCAAACCAAAAGCCGGAGTGCTAACGCGCGCACTTCCATTTTCTCGCGCCGCTCGATCTAGCGCGCTAGCGCGTGCATCTGTTTTGAAGCTTGGTTATTAGGGGCCCTTTCTCCCTTAACCGTAGATGGCTTCTCGTGACCATCACTTTTCGCTCGGCGCCTAATGACGGGCTTGATGCGCAAGGCTCCCGCCCCGGAGCAGTGAGTCGGATTGCCTACGATTTTCGCCCTCCTTTCAAAAAGAGTTGAGAGAGTTTCCCGACCGAACGAAATCGACAATTGACATAGGGAAAGAGACTTTGATCGAACTGACCCCTAGCTTCAATGTCCCTCGAGTCGATTCCGTGTCGACTCAGTCGTCTAAATTGATGTTGCATCAATATGCTTTTTCGATTCTTTCCTCGTCATTTGATCATTCTCAACTGATTCCAAAGGAGGGGCCCCTAACAAGATTTAGCTTGACCTTTCTTCCAAATGTCAGGGTCTTGTCTGACCAGCATTAGCCCCCTCGGTGGTTGCGGTGACTTGCAGCTTAGGATCTGCACGTTTGGCTGAACGTTCCGTTGTTTGGTTGGTGGGGAAATAAAGTAGAATGAATCCCTCTCCGGAGAAGTCCAGCGACACTCACTCGTATCGGCTGTGTCCTCCCTGTACAATGTGGCCGAGAGGCCTTTTGCTCATAGCGAGCTATCGCGCTCCGTTAATGCAAATAGGGGCGCAACGGCTTCTTTTTCTGCTCTAGTTCTCACTGAGCGTATCTGCGCTACAAGATCTTGCTTTCGCAAAAAGGCTCCGGCTCCTGTCTCGTCTCCTCAATTTAATCATTGATATGGCTGCGGCTATCACTCACACGGGGTCCTCTTTAACTATGTATTATTCCATTCGCCGGGTTGCTGCCCTACAAGATGCTGAAGCACTTCGACGGCGGTTAGCTGAAAAGGAAGAAGAGTTGAACTTACTTGCGGTTGAAGATGGCTTCTCCCGGCAGATCGTGGAGGGTTTTGAGACTGAAGCTGCGAGGGCTCGCTGCGCCCGGAGAGAGCTGCGAGGTCGGGTGACCGAGTGGAGCACCCTGAAGTGGCTTTTGTTTTAATGCTTTGTTTTGTTTGTGCCGGCCCCGTATGCTTAGTGTGTTTGTTTGGTTTTTTGTTTTTTTAGTGCATGTATGGGCCGGAGGCTATAGTTATTAATGAAGATGCTTTTCTTATGAGAATGGTCTTTTATTTCATTTTGCTCCTCCGTACCATAACTTTAGGAATTTGCCGTTTTTGGGTACAGGTATTGCCTCCTCGTTGAGGTCAGCTAATTCATAACAACCATTGCCGTACACTTTGTGAATTATGTACGGGCCTTCCCAATTAGGCTCGAACTTGGTCATTGGCTGTCCTGCCCGGAGTTTGGTTACTTGCCGGAGTACGAGGTATCCCTCGAGGAATGGCCGGGGAAGTACTTTCTTGTCGTATGCCCTTGCCATTCGCTGCCGGTAGATTTGTAAATGCTGTAATGCTCTTATTCGTTCTTCATCAAGAGCGTCTAAGTCTGCAAGCTGGGCTTCTGCATAGGCTGCGGAGTCCGATGGTAAGAAGTTTGCGGAAGCGAGGCGCATTGCCGGGAACTCTATTTCTACCGGGAGGACAGCTTCTGTGCCAAACGCTAGGGAGTAAGGTGTAGCCCCGGTACTCATGCGGACTGTTGTCCGGTAAGCCCAAAGTGCATACGGTAGATGGTCGTGCCAGTCCCTAAGAGAATCAGTGACAGATCTGCTTAAGATTCGGAGGAGGATTTTGTTTTTCTTGGCCATTTGACTGAGGGTTGTAGGGTGAGGAGTTGGCATGCTCTATCCGGTGACGCTCGAGTCACTCTTCTACCGGGTGGTAGTTGAACTGAGTGCCGTTATCTGTTATGACGCGTTGGGGCGTTCCAAACCTTGTGATGATGTGCTCCTTGATGAATAGGGCCAAAAATCGCCGGTTGCCCGTTTTAAGGGGACGGCTTCTATCAATTTGGTGAAATACTCAATTGCTGTGAGTATCCATATGTGCCCTTTTGCGGAAGGGGGATTGACCGAGCCAATGAGGTCCAGCCCCCAGCACTGAAATGGCCAATAGGCTTCTACCGGGTTCATGTTTGCCAGTGGGAGATGAATTATGTCTCCGTGATATTGACAGGCCGGGCATTGGCGGGCGTATAGCTTGCAATCTTGGCGCATCGTGGGCCAGTAGTATCCTACTCGGAGTAGGTGTTGATAGAGACGCTTGCCGCCTTGATGTTCTCCACATATGCCCTCATGAGCTTCTTTCATTGCTGCATGGGCCTCTGCCTTGGAAAGGCATCTTAGAAGGAGGCCGTCCAGTGATCTCCTGTAGAGAGTGTCACCGAGCGCGCTGCCCCCCTAGGCGCGCTTCACCCGGGTTGCTTCTTGGTCGTAACCCGGAAAAGTGCCGGTGGTGATGTACTGGTAAATGTCGTGGTACCACGGGATTTCTTCTTCAACCATGAGGGTCTCCTGGGCCGGAGAATCTGCCGGACCGAAGGGGGTGTGATGATCGCGCCGGATGACGTGGACACTGTCAATTTGCTGTCCTTCAATGGAGCAGAGCTTTGTTGCCAGCGTTGCCAAGGCGTCTGCATGCCGGCTTGATGATCTGGCCACATGTTCGATCTTGAACCGCGGGAACTGTTGGAGCAGCCGCTTCACCTTGTTTGCATAAGGTATGAGATGGGGTTCTTTGACCTTGTGGGTGTTCAGTACCTGTTTGATGATGAGCTGGGAGTCTCCGTGGACTGTGAGATTTTGAATCTTCATTTCTATGGCGCCCTACTACAAGGGCTTCGTACTCTGCAATGTTGTTAGTACAAGCAAAAGCGAGCTTGAAGGAGAAACATAAAGACGTATTTTGAGCTGCCGTTGAAGCCAATTCCGCCTAATCCAGCGGCTGCGGACCCGTCAAAGTAGAGTGTCCATTTCGGGAGGTCTTCTAGAGTCAAGACATGCTCGTCCGGTAGGGAGGTCTCAATTGGACCTTTTGCTCTTACCGGGTTTTCCGCTAACAGATCTGCCAGTGCCTGGCCTTTGGATGACTTTTGTGATACACATTGTATATCGTACTCTGACAGCATGAGCAACCATCGTGCGGCCCTTCTTGAGAGTGCTGGTTGACTGAGAAGGTATTTTACCGGGTCTTCCTTTGTTCGCAGATGGACTGTGTGGGCCATCATGGTTTGACGTAACTTTTTGGCGGCGAAGACGAGTGCTAAGCATAGCCTATCTGTTTTTGGGTATCTTTGCTCCGTCGGAGTCATGATCCGGGACAGATAATACACAGGCCGCTCCACTCCCGCCGGGTCAAGCTATGCTAAAAGAACGCCAACTGATATATTAGAAGCTAATAGGTACAGGATCAAAGGTTTACCGGCTATTGGCGCCATTAGCGTCGGCGATTTTGTAAGCTCTTGCTTGAGTGCCTCGAATACTTTCTGTGCTTTCGTGCTCCATTTGAAATGAGCGTCTTTTTTCAGCATTTGGTTCAAAGGGTAGATCTTTTTCGCAAGGTTGGGGATGAAAGGCCGGATGTACGAAAATTTTCCGAGGAAGCTTTTGACCTGCTTTACCGTCTTTGGTGGTGGCATTTCCTGTATGGCGGTAATTTTGTCTCGGTCGATTTCGATGCCCCGATTATTGACCATAAATCCCAGGAACTTGCCTGTCCGGACCTCAAAGGCAGATTTCATGGGGTTCATCTTTAAGTTAAACTCCCGGCATCTTTCGAAGACTCGAGTCAGGGCTGCTAAGCGCTGATCCGCTGTTTTTGTTTTGACGACTATGTCATCTACATAGTCTTCCAGGATATCATGAAAGATTTCATGAAAAATTGTTGTCATAGCCCTTTGATAGGTAGCTCAGGCATTTTTGAGACCGAAAGGCATCACCCGGCATGCATATGTGCCGAATGGGGTATAGAATGCAGTTTTGTCTATGTCAGAGTGATGCATGCGGATCTGGTTATACCCGGAATAGCCATCCATAAATGAGAAAGATTCACAACCAGCAGTGTGGTCGATCAAAAGATCCATACAAGGTACAAGAAAATCATCTTTGGGGCATGCCTTGTTGAGGTCGCGGAAGTCGACGCAGATCCTGATTTGGCCATTCTTCTTCTTGACTGGAACGATGTTGGCCAACCATTCTGGGTACATTACGGGTGTTATGAATCCGGCTTTCATCCACTTTTGAACTTCCTGTTTGATCTGCAGCTCAAGTGCCAGTGCGAACTTCCGCTTGGGTTGCCTGTGCGGTTTGCAGGAAGGGTTAACTGAGAGCTGGTGCGTCACTAGGCCGGGGTCAAGTCCAGGCATCTCGTCATAAGTCCACGCAAAGCAGTCCTTGTATTGCTTGAGTAGAGCTATGAGTTTTTCTGCTTCGGGCTCGGAGAGATTTGTTCCGATGAAGGTGGGCCGGGCCTATAAGCCATGAAATGAAGCTCTTACGCAGCTAGCCAAGGATATGAAATAGCGAGTGGAGTATAGAGCCTTGTCTTCCCTCCTACTGAGATGAGTCATTCCCTTGGCTTACGGGGTGAAGGGGGAGCACGTAAAAGCCTCGGGTTGAGGCCAATGAGGGACTTCGAGAACCTACCTAGGAGGATGTGAAGGAACACTGACTTCAGAAATGGTAGTAGTCTTGTTACAGGAACCCGGCCTGTCGGGAAAAGGATACGGAACTAATCGAACTACTGTAGGCAGCGAGCCCCTACTAGTTCAATAGTCGACTCCACG